TTTCTAATTTATATATATATATATATATTTTATTTATATAAATAAAATATATATACATATATTACTTCAACTTATTAGTATTATTTTTTATTAGTATTATTTTTAGTATTATTTTTTTCTTTTTGATTGATTGGCTTCTTATTTATTTTATTATTTTTAAGCTTCTACCAATCAATAAGTATCTTATTGGGTTAGATCGTGGGTCTTACATAAATTATAAACTATTTGCATTTGTTGCAGTTTTTGCTAAGGATTTCCTTTGATTGTACTAAGTACTAAAAACGGGAAGGAAGAAAGCAAGCGGATCCGCTAATTCCTCATCCTCAAATCAGTCCTTCCCGAAGGTATTGTTTCAACGAATAAGTAATTGTAGGATTGAATGAAGTGTTGATATAATTCGAAGAATCAAACGACAAGTCATTTTAGTTAATAAAGTACGTAACGTACTTTATTTTTTTTTTTTTTAGTATTAAACAAATTTCTAATATTAGAAAAATCGAATATTAGACAAAAGGGTTCGCAAATAAAAGTGCTAATGCTACGACCAATCCGTAAATTGTTAAAGCTTCCATAAAAGCCAAACTAAGTAATAAAGTACCTCGTATTTTACCCTCTGCTTCTGGCTGTCTCGCAATACCTTCTACAGCTTGTCCTGCAGCAGTACCTTGACCAACTCCAGGTCCAATAGAAGCAAGCCCTACGGCTAATCCAGCAGCAATAACGGAAGCGGCAGAAATCAGTGGATTCATAGTAAGCTAAGTTCCTCGCACAAAAAAAAGAAATGGTTAATGATACAATCAACCAATGAATTATTACTTATTTCTTTATTACTAAACTCTATCTGGTCGAAGTAACTAAAATCCCGAGAAATAAGAATTTTACTGAATAATCAGAACAATTTCGATATCTTGTTTTTAGTTACTACTATTCGTATTCGTGATGAAATTTTTTTGTAAACCCATATCCATATATATGGATATGGTTCTAGTTATTACATTTCTTTCGAACTCTTTTTTCATTCAACTCTTCGTTATTTTCTATATCCTTTAATTGATCCATTTATTCATTCACTGCATTATCACAGACAGACGAAATAAAAGAAAAGTAAAGTACTTGCATCGGATCGGGATCTAAACGCAGTGAACTGGGATGGGAAATAATATAGGTATAGTCGCTATATAACTAGTGAATATCTAATATCACATATACATTTGTTTCTTCCATACCGTAAACTACCTTTCATATTGTATTGAATCGAATTGGAAAATCAAATCATTTACACGGGCACTGTACTTATTATTTAATTCAATATGGATTTTCTATGGAATATGTATAATTAATGGAATATGCCGGGTTTAGCCTACGTAATTCATTCTTTTTTTAGTAGCACTTCGTAAAAAAATAAGATAACAATTTCTATTCCAATTAGAAATTGTCATATTGAAATTGACTGAGCAAATAAGAAATAGAAAAGAAAATAGGATTGGGCAGGTAACAATAAATGAGCCAAAATCTTAGGAAAATGGTATAAAAGATCCTTTTCCTAAGATTTTTTGACTTTTTTTTTACAATTTACAATTATATAATATAATTAGATAATATCGTACATCTTTCTTATTACGACTCTAGACCCTATATATTTGCATATATTATTATTATATTCGCCAACCAAACCAAGCGGATTATGATGAACTAAGCATAAATTGGGATAAGCTTAACAAAAAAACTATTTTGAAAGCTAATCAATGATGACCCTCCATGGATTCACCTATATAAGCCGCGGCTAAGGTTGCAAAAATAAGAGCTTGGATACCACTTGTAAATAATCCAAGAAACATGACAGGTATAGGAACTACCAAAGGTACTAAAGAAACAAGAACAACAACTACTAATTCATCAGCTAATATATTCCCAAAAAGTCGAAAACTAAGTGATAAAGGTTTTGTAAAATCTTCTAAAATATTAATTGGTAAAAGTATTGGAGTTGGTTGAATGTATTTTCCGAAATAACTCAACCCTTTTTTGGTAAGACCCGCATAGAAATATGCTACTGACGTGAGTAAAGCTAAAGCAACAGTGGTATTTATATCATTCGTTGGCGCAGCTAACTCCCCGTGAGGTAACTCTATGATTTTCCAAGGTAAAAGAGCGCCTGACCAGTTAGAAACAAAAATAAATAAGAACATAGTTCCAATAAAGGGAACCCAAGGACCATATTCTTCCCCGATCTGAGTTTTGCTCAAGTCTCGAATAAATTCAAGGACATATTCGAAGAAATTTTGGCCATCCGTTGGAATGGTTTGTGGATTCCGAACAGCTATGGTGACCGAACCCAATAAGATAGCAATTACGACCCATGAAGTGATAAGTACTTGAGCATGCACTTGTAAACCCCCTATTTGCCAATATAAATGTTGGCCTACTTCTACACCCGATATGTCGTATAATCCTTTGAGTGTGTTAATGGAACATGATATAGCATTCATATTGTCCTCTGACATAAATCGAACTTAAAAAAAAGGAATTATTTTGATTCAATCTTCTCATATATTTCTTAACTCATCTATTTTAATACTACATGGATCATATAGTTAGGATACCGAAAAATGACATAATATACCCAGTACTTTTTATTGCTTTATTCGAATCTAGGAATAATAACCGATCCAATAAATCTATGACGTTCACAAAATAATTGACTTATCCTTATTATGATTAATCATAACATAATTAATCATAATAATGATTATTAATCATAATGAACGATTTTTTATATAGCTATAGCGCCCTTCACAAATTGCGGATACTAATTTGTTAAGAATAAAGCGGATTGAAGCTATAGCATCATCGTTGGCTGGAATCGAAATATCTGCAAGATCCGGATCACAATTTGTATCGATTAAACAAATCGTTGGAATCCCCAAAATAAGACATTCCCGAAGAGCTGTATATTCTTCTTGCTGATCGATGATGATTACAATATCAGGTAACTCCGTCATATATTTGATCCCGCCAAGATATGTTTGCAAGGTGGATAATTGTCTCTTCACGATTGCTGCATCCCTTTTTGGTAGACGATTGAGTTTCCCCATCCTTTGTTCCGCTCTTAAATCCCTAAACTTCTGAAGTCTCGTTTCTGTAGTGGACCAATTCGTTAACATACCACCAAGCCATTTTTTATTAACATAATGACACCGAGCCCTTCTTGCAGCTGCTGCTACTAAGTCAGCTGCTTTATTTTTGGTACCAACAATTAAAAAATGTTTTCCTCCACTTGCGGCATCAAAAACTAAATCACAAGCTTCTGATAAAAAACGAGCAGTTCTAGTAAGATTTGTAATATGAATACCTTTACGCTTTGCAGAAATATAAGATGCCATTCTAGGATTCCATTTCCTAGTACCATGACCAAAATGAACTCCTGCTTCCATCATCTCTTCCAAATTGATGTTCCAATATCTTCTTGTCATTTTTCCTCACACTTTCTCTTTGTTTTTTCTTAAGTCTTAAGAAAAAACAAAGAGATCCGGTAGTTTGAAATAAATAAATGTTCCGATGGAACCTTCTCACAAGGATTGACCGTTGAGTTGATATACGATCCAAACCATTAATTCTTCTTTTTAATTCGTTATAATCTTTATTACCAAATAAAACAAAATCAGACCAAAAAAGAAGAATTTTTTTAATTTCGATTATTTGTTCAATTATTTGATTTGAATTGAAATTCAAAGACGAAATATCCTCTTAGGTCAGGAATCATTAAATTGCGTAAATAATTGTTCTGATGTATCATGGAAATGATTTTGGACAGAAGAACAAACTAATTCTCTATGATGGAACAAAATATCTCTCATCTTTCCCTTGAATAGATTATTCTTTTTGATTTCCAAATGAATGTTCTTTTGTTGCTTTGAGCGATGCACTAATTTTTTGAATCCGGTACCAACAGGTATAATCCCCCCCAGAACAACATTCTCTTTGAGACCTTTCAACCAATCAATACGACCCCGTAAAGCAGCTTTTGCTAAAACTCGAGCAGTTTCTTGAAAACTAGCTTCAGATATGAAACTTTGAGTGTTTAGAGATGCCCTAGTTATTCCTAATAAGATTACCCGATAATAGATTGTTTCATCCAAAGCGCGCCCCGCTCGTTCTGCTCGCAACAACCCGATTAGTTCTCCAGGTAAAAAAACATTAGACATTCCATCTTCTGAAACTAAGACTTTTGATGTTACTTGACGTATAATAATCTCTATATGTCTATTATGGATCTGTACCCCTTGGGATCGATAAACTTCTTGGATCTTATTAACCAAGGAGATACGACTTTGGGCTATGGTTAGCTCAGCACCAATCAAGAATCCCCAAGGGATTCCAAGAATTCGTGGTATACACTCATTCCAACCTTTAACCCTCTTTTCGAGGTTCATAGATATTGAATCAATTGAACGCACTTCTAAGACTTGTTCCACTTTTGGAAGACCTTGCGTTATGTCACCGGATCTAGATTTTTCATATATAAATGTAACTAATGTATCTCCTTCGTAAAGGATTCCCCCATAATGACCATGAACAGTTGTTCCTGGAGTGGCCAAATAGGGCTTAGCTGATCTTATTACTAAAGAATCAACATGAACAATTAAAACTTGACCAGATCTTATGTGTGGTCCGTATTTGAACAAACATACATTTTCACAAATAAATTGCCCAAGGATAATTATTGGGAATAGTTCATCACAATAATCGTGATATAGAAAGTTCCAATTTAAATCGAATGGATTCAAAATGATGTTATTGCAAGGATCGGGATTATAAATATTCTTTTTTTCATCCATTAAAAAATATTTAAGTACTTGGAAAGTTTGTTTAAAATTGTCAAGTAATAAATATTTCTTTAACAATATCTGATTATGAGTTATTAAATGGTAAGATGAATAAAAATTCGTAATTTTAGGTACAGTAATACCTAAGAGGCCCGATGAATTTCTAATTGAAATTGTGGAATCCTTTTTAATTGATTCTTTTGTCACATTGTTATATTTCGAGCCATTAAATGGGCCAATTCGAGAACAGTTGGATGATGACAAAATTATCAAAGATTGGCATTCTGGATTTCTATTCAACAACGTACCAATACCAGAAGTTCGTTTATGTTGGGTAAGTGACGAAATCTTCGCCTTGGAATAAAAAGGATTAATATTGATACAATCTAATCCATTATGGCAAATAAATCCCGAACCCGCCGTATCCTTCCTTTTTACAATATACGACGAAATAGGGGACTGGACTAACTCAATTCTTATGAAATCACGAATCAGATCGTTTGTCCTTATCTCAACAAAGGAAGCACGTACCTCTTCTTCTATAGAACTATTTTTTTCTTGACCCCAATTCAATACTAAGCAAGTCCGAACTAATTGAATACTTGTGTGAAAAATTCCTCGAATGGGCTTGCCATTTCCATAAAGGATATAATTGACAACTTTAAGTTGGACATTATCCCTTTCCCACAGGGCATCCTGTGGAAAAAATGTTGCTAAATCGATCCCATCTGCTATTTTATATGTGACTACGGGTCGAACCAAAACAAAATATTTTTTTTTTGTAGGTGTGATCCGTTGGACATAGATCCAATTTTTCAATTTTTTTGATTTTTTAGAATCCTTTTTTCCTGTTCCCGGAGGTATTAAAATGCCACTGTGCCTAGATATCTTATCCGTCTCTCCCGGAAAATGGATATCCCCAGAAAAAATTTGCAGTTCAATACTTTTCTTTTTTCTCTCCACTCGTACCAATCCACTTACTCTACTTCTTATATTTAAAGTTATTTGTGTATCTACTCCAATAATACTATTGTTACGGACCATTATAAGCGAAGATCCAGGTAAGATATGTACTTCCTCGGGAATGAAAAAAAACCGATCCACTTTCGTTTGATATTTCAGATTAAATTCTTTTATTCCTCGATACTCAATCAAATCCTCTTTTTCTTTTTTGATAATGGAATCCACCTCTGTGGTCCCATATTTAATGATTCCTGAACTGTTTCTTCTGTATCGAGGATCGTCGAAATAGGCAAGAATACTATTTCTACGTAAAATACCATTTATGGGTATTTCAATCGAAATACCAAAACGAGATATTAATTTTTTCTCTCGCTCTTGATCATAATATTGTAAGGGAATTATGAATCGATTTCTTCGTCTCTTCGACAATAAATCGGGATTCTCTTGGAGAATAGAAGAATATATGAAATTCGAATGACCGTTAAATGGAATTTGATTGGATCTTGAATAATCAAGAACCCCGATACCCTTTTTTTTATCATAAAGGTCCAGACTAAACAATTTAGGTCTCACCCGATCATTAGTCATAGAGAGGTCAGATGTTGATTTATCCTCTATAGAAGAAATAGAAGATAAATCAACATTGATTTGATCTTGATCCTTGTGGAGTGAAAAAGACACTATACTGGATCTGCGCGTACTTACTGCTAATATCCATAAATGACTTGTTTTTGGTAATAGATGAACATTACCATATGTATATTCAGGTGCATGGTAGACATTAGTACTCCAGTGCATTTCTCCTTCCGATTCAGAATAAATATGTTTTCGGACTCTTTCTTTAAAATTCAAAGTGGATACTCTGGTACGAATCTCAGCAATTACTTGTTCTGATTCTACATATTGATCGTTTTGAACTAAAATCAAACTTTTTGGTGGAATATTCACATTATGTAGAATATCCTGACTTTCGATAGTTACATCCAGGTCAATAGAACATAGAAAAGCGGGATGTCCGTGACGAGTACGTGTGGGATGAACCAAAACCTCATTGAATTTTATTTTTCCATTGTAAGGGGCTCGTACATGCTCAGCAGTACCACCCGTAAATACTCCACCAGTATGAAAAGTTCTTAATGTTAGTTGAGTACCCGGTTCTCCAATGGATTGACCCGCAATAATACCTACGGCTTCTCCCACTTCGACCAGGTCGCCATGGGCGGGACTCCGTCCATAACATAATTGACAGATCCAAGATGTACTTCTACAAGTAAAAGGAGTTCGAATATATATTGATTGTGTTCGAAAGGTTATGAACCGATTGATAAGTCCAATCCCAATATCTTGATTCCGAGCGGCAATGCACCGTGTACCCATATATATATCGTCTGCTAATACACGACCCATTAGTGTTTGAATAAAATTTCTTTCGGTCATCCCATTTCGAGGACTCACCGAAACACCTCGGATAGTACCACAATCTGTTCGACGTACAATAATGTGTTGAACTACTTCAACAAGTCTACGCGTGAGGTATCCCGCATCTGATGTTCGTACAGCAGTATCTACAACTCCTTTACGGGCTCCATAACAGGAAATTATATATTCCGTTAAAGAAAGTCCTTCGCGTAAGTTGCTTTGAATAGGTAAATCAATCATTTGTCCTTGTGGATCCGACATTAATCCCCTCATACCTACTAATTGGTGGACTTGA